ATGTTCTTATTTGGACATCTTGTTTGGGCTACTGGATTTATGTTCTTAATTTCCTGGCGGGGGTATTGGCAAGAATTGATTGAAACTTTAGCCTGGGCTCATGAACGCACACCTTTAGCTAATTTGATTCGATGGAGAGATAAACCGGTCGCTCTTTCTATTGTACAAGCGAGATTAGTTGGATTAGCCCACTTTTCTGTCGGTTATATATTTACTTATGCAGCTTTCTTGATTGCTTCTACATCGGGCAAGTTTGGTTAATTCTTTATTTTAGGGGGTGTATCCGCGAGAATATCATTTCTTTCAATAGAGAAGGGATCTACCTTCTTATATTTCTACATCTAGGATCTGACTTGTATCATTGATACTAATAGGAATTGAACCATTATGGCAAGAAAAAGTTTGATTCAGAGGGAGAAGAAGAGACAAAAATTGGAAAAAAAATATCATTTGATTCGTCGATCCTCAAAAAAAGAAATAAGCAAAGTTCCGTCGTTGAGCGAGAAATGGGAAATTCATGGAAAGTTACAATCTCCACCACGTAATAGTGCACCTACACGCCTTCATCGACGTTGTTTTTCGACCGGAAGACCGAGAGCTAACTATCGAGACTTTGGGTTATCCGGACACGTACTTCGCGAAATGGTTCATGCATGTTTGTTGCCCGGGGCAACAAGATCAAGTTGGTAAGGATAAAAATGTCCTTTCATTTTTCTATTAATTTCTATGATCATCGATCATAGAGGGTCCTCTTTACCATTCTGTATAAATGGACTATTCTATTTGTACAGATATGGTAGAGGGGCGCATTCAATCCCTGTTTGTCTATTAATTCTCAGTTCGTCTCTTCATCGCGGGGTAGAGCAGCGTGGTAGCTCGCAAGGCTCATAACCTTGAGGTCACGGGTTCAAATCCCGTCTCCGCAACATTTTTTCGACAAAAAAACCGAATAATTAATTACCGTTTTTTTTTTTGGGGGGGGGGGGAAAGAAAGGGAAGAGTAGAACCACTAGACTACTGCGGTCAACTATACTTATATACTTAAGTATACTTAAACTTAATTAATGCTTTATCTATTAAATATAAATAAAATAGATTGAATTTCATATATTTACCCATTATCCTGGGCGGATAGCGGGAATCGAACCCGCATCTTCTCCTTGGCAAAGAGAAATTTTACCATTCGACCATATCCGCATTATATATAATTATATATATATTTATATATATATTTATATTATTTATTTATATAATTTCGAATTTATATAATATTTAGATAATTCTTATTTCAAAACGTCTTGTAATAAATACTTAATAACTAAATATGTATTTAGTATATTTTTTATTTCCATTTTATTATTTTCCATTTTTACATATTTTTACAATACAAATACACAAAAGTTTGTCCCCTCCCTCTATTTTTAATTTTTCTAATTTTTTCTTTTTCGTTATTTGCATTTTTGGGACTTATATTGAATTTTAATGTGTCTCACAACCTGAAGGAATTCGGAGGGAGGGGTCATTTCATTTTTGGATCTAGAACGAATAGGTTCAAGAGATGAGAGAATTAAGGATACCCACCAGAAAGACTAATCCAATCCACAATGATGTACCGGAAAATACAACATTTTTGTTACCCGACCAACCCTCAGGAGAAGCAAATACAACAGGTACACTAATCAATAAGATTAATGAAGTAGCAATTAATGCAAAAACAGCCAACTGGAAAGCAATAGTCATGTTTCTAATCCTCCAATCTACCAACAAAAGAATTATACCATTTGATATCTTTATCATTATCAGCCAAAAATAAAAAAAAAAATGCATCATGGAAAGATTTTACCATGAATCCATCATTGATTCTATATGACTTATTACCACCCCTTGTCGCTTTATTCGGGCACGGAACCGAGGGTCATTTTTTTTTACTTTACAAAACAGGGGGCATGCTTGCTGGATCATGCATCTGTATTATATATATACAGATAGATAGACCTATAGATTTACACCCGATATCTTTCTATAGATAGTAATAGTATCAACTCATATGTCCATGTTCGGGTTCTATTGGGTGGAATAAAAATCAAATATGGGATAAAAAGAAAATAGAAATTTTCTTTCGGAGAGATGGCCGAGTGGTTGATAGCCCCGGTCTTGAAAACCGGTATAGTTCGAAACAAAGAACTATCGAGGGTTCGAATCCCTCTCTCTCCTTTTCTCGGCGAATAGATTTGTTGCGTTTCTTTTTTTTATTGGTTTTGCCCGGCTGAGTAGCATAAAAGGAAATGGCTCGGCTAAATGGGATAGCCGAGCCAGAAAAGAAATAGATTAGAAGAGAGAAATGGGTTGAAAAGAAAGGAAGAAGGAATCCTTTTTAAATAGGACTTGATCCACCGTACATATTAGGTTTGGTGGAATCAAATTGATTCCTACTTCAAGCATTGGATCTCTATCTCAGTTAAGAGGAGTCATGGAAAGAACAGGTTCAAAATCACGATCA